CACACACTCATATTCCGGAAATACCGAAACAAAATAATTCCACGGTCGAACTACCAGAAAAACCTAGAAAGGCGAATCAAATCCTAAGTGATTCATTTTTGATTGAAAAGCTAGGACTTGATGGTTCTTCTGGACCTAACTTACTGAAATTCCATCCAGTAAAACGGAAGAATTATAAATCTCCAAAATAATAGATAGGAATATCGCAAATAGAGCCATTGCGACACCCATAAAGGGAGTAGTTCCCCATCCAGGAGCTACTTTACCATATTCTGAATTCAATGGTTTTAATAAATCCCCTACAATTGTTCGTCTTGGCCCAGATCTGCTGGAACTACCCTCAATGGTTTGTGTAGCCATAAATCCTATTGCATTGGTTGTGAGATCTGTTGACTTTGTATACCATTCCATTGTAAATAAACGATCTTATCGTAGATCCATCGTGGTCTTGAAATTACCTAATAATGGAAACAGCAACCCTAGTCGCCATCTCCATATCTGGTTCACTTGTAAGCTTTACTGGGTACGCCTTATATACCGCTTTTGGGCAACCCTCTCAACAACTAAGAGATCCATTCGAAGAACACGGGGACTAGTTGAAATAATGAACCTCCCAATATCAATATGGGGGGTTCATTATTTCAATTGAGATAATGAAAAATCATTTCATCTTTTTATTCGGAACCTTAGGCGGTTCTCGAAAAAAGATGGCGAAAAAAATTATCCCTAGAGTCGAGACTAACAGGAATGTATAAACCAATGCTTCCATAGATTCGATCGTGGTTTACAATTATAGCTTCCACACCTGTTCATTTGGGATCATTTCCCAGAAAAAAAAAGGGGCAAGAGTCAAAGAAAAGGCGTTGATTCGAATCAATATTTTTCCGGTAACCTAACCCTATACCAATACCAATCAAAAAAATAGAGGCGAAACATAACAGAGCAATGTTGTATCAGACTACTTGTCTCCTTGTAGTTGGATCTCCAAGTTTTTGGAATGCTCCAAATTCCACTTGAGCATCCAAATCTGGATCAATACCGGCAAAAACATCTCTGAACAAGGTTCTAGCGCCGTGCCAAATGTGTCCGAAAAAGAAGAGCAAAGCAAACGAAGCATGTCCAAAAGTGAACCAACCTCTTGGACTGCTACGAAAAACACCATCGGATTTCAAAGTAGCACGATCTAATTCAAAAATTTCACCCAATTGGGCACGTCTAGCATATTTTTTCACAGTAGCCGGATCGCCATAACTGACTCCATTGAGTTCGCCACCATAGAACTCAACAGTTACACCTACTTGTTCGACACTATACTTGGATTCCGCCCTTCTAAAAGGAACATCGGCTCTCACAATTCCGTCTCCATCTACCAAAACCACTGGAAATGTTTCAAAAAAAGTGGGCATACGTCGTACAAAAAGCTCATGCCCATCTTTATCTCGAAAGATGGGGTGTCCTAACCATCCAACAGCTATTCCATCTCCGTTGTCCATTGAGCCCGCTCTGAATAATCCTCCCTTCGCCGGATTATTACCGATGTAATCATAAAAAGCTAGTTTATCGGGAATTTTAGACCAAGCTTCTGATAAGCTCAGATTTTCGGCTAGCCCGGTACCAACTCTTCGATATATTTCTTGCTGGAAGTATCCCTGATCCCACTGATAACGAGTGGGACCAAATAATTCGATCGGAGTCGTTGCTGAACCGTACCACATAGTTCCAGCAACAACGAAAGCCGCAAAAAACACAGCAGCTATACTACTGGAGAGGACAGTTTCAATATTGCCCATACGTAATCCTTTGTATAGACGTTGGGGTGGGCGGACACTAAGATGGAATAGACCTGCTAATATACCCAAAGTCCCCGCTGCAATATGATGAGAAGCTATTCCTCCCGGAACAAAAGGATCAAAACCTTCCGCGCCCCACGCTGGATTTACAGATTGCACTTTTCCGGTTAGTCCATAAGGATCAGACACCCATATTCCAGGACCATACAAGCCTGTTACATGAAATGCGCCAAACCCAAAGCAAGCCACCCCTGAGAGAAATAAATGAATTCCAAAGATCTTGGGCAAATCCAAAGAGGGTTTTCCCGTACGTTCATCACAGAATATTTCTAGGTCCCAGTACACCCAATGCCAGATAGCTGCCAAGAAGCACAGGCCAGAAAACACAATATGTGCCCCGGCCACACCCTCGTAACTCCAAATACCCGGATTCGTTATAGTTCCTCCGGTGATACTCCATCCACCCCATGAATTGGTTATTCCTAAACGAGTCATGAAGGGTATAACGAACATACCTTGTCTCCACATTGGATCAAGAACGGGATCAGAGGGATCAAAAACCGCTAATTCGTATAGAGCCATCGAACCGGCCCAACCAGAAACTAGAGCTGTATGCATTATATGGACAGAAAGCAACCGACCAGGATCATTCAATACGACGGTATGAACACGATACCAAGGCAAACCCATGGAACTACCCCTTCATCAAAGAAAAATGACACTATGTAACTTTATCGCATTGGAAAAGACTATGCTACGGCCCTCACCTTTTCAGTAGATTATCTCGGAGCAAGGGTTCATATTTATTCCCTTTCGTTGGTAATAGTAATAATGGAACGATTCCATTCGTAGGAACAAAGAGAAGCAGATCTATTCTATACCCGATAAGTACCAATACGCAATGGTGGAATTGGACCATTTTTTGTGAGCGAATGCATAGATACTTGTTCATCATTCGAACGATCCATTCGTCAGAATTTTCATTTATTCATTGCGCCTTTCTACATGAATCTTCCATTCTATGGATAGAATCCAATAAACGGCAATATCATGAAGACAATAAAACCATTGTTACGTCTCCGCATCAAAGTGAAGTATAGTACTTATTTTTCTTGAATTTAATGCCCATTGGTGTTCCAAAAGTACCTTTTCGGAATCCTGGAGAGGAAGGTGCAGTTTGGGTTGACGTATAGTGCGACTTGTCAGACGTATTGGGTCATATGGGATTCCCCCGTTCTCTCCCCCGATTGAGATATCCTCTCTTTCGCCCAAGAAAGATTGATTGAACCATCAAATCAATAATTTGGAGCGTGAAGTGCAATTAGATCAATTAATTCCGTTTTGGGGATAAATATTCTAAATTAGAATAATCTATGGTTGGCTTGGACCAATAAACTGAAGTATCCAGGCTTCGTTCAGAAAATACCAAATTGGTAATATATGTATGATTACCACTTGTATCATTAATGATTCCTATTTATACCATATGAGTGATCTCAAACTGCCAATCAATGAAGTAATACGATGAATACATCGAAGATTGGGCAGAAGAAAAGTCGTAAAGAAGTGGTACTGGGATCATTTGTCCTATATGTGCAAATAGAATTCGGGCGGATCTTTACCCGGAGTAGAGCATAAACCTAAAAGAATTGAAGAGGCCCATTCAGGAACAAGAAAATTACATCGTGGTTTGGATCTCGATGAAACAATACATCAATGAGAGGATGAGAGGGTAGTTCAATAAGTTTAGTGAATTCTTTTTTTTTATAGGTTTTATAGGGGGGCGAACAAAAACTCATGTTTCTTGGAAAATGGAAGAAAAAACAAACCCCTTCCTCAGGAAAAAGCCTGCTATGAAAAAAGAAAAGAAGAAATAGGGCTGGAAGGGCTGGAATCGACACATTGATTCTTTTCTTTTTCGCAATTTATTGAACCGTATGCATCGAAAGGTGCGTGTACGGTTCCTAAGGAATACAATTTTGTCCTAATCAACCGACTTCATCGAGAAAGATTACTTTTTTTAGGCCAAGGGGTTGATAGCGAAATCTCGAATCAACTTGTTGGTCTCATGGTATATCTCAGTATAGAAGATGATACCAGGGATCTCTATCTGTTTATAAACTCCCCCGGCGGATGGGTAATACCAGGAATAGCTATTTATGATACTATGCAATTTGTGCCACCAGACGTACATACAATATGCATGGGATTAGCCGCCTCAATGGGATCTTTCCTCCTGGCCGGAGGAGAAATTACCAAACGTCTAGCATTCCCTCACGCTCGGCGCCAATGATTTTTGATTTGAGAGAAAAAAGAAGACTATGCCTTCGCCATATGGAATATTAAGTAATAATAGCATGGCACTTCTAGTTCGATATAAGCAAACCCCTCTTGCTTTTTAATAAATGAAATTATGTATCGAGATAGTAGTATGAAACAAAGGTTATTTCTGATTTGTTCTTATGTATCGGGGGTCCATTTCAGCGTCACAAACCTTTTTTTTTGCTTCCACACCAGAAGTATCTTTCCGATATTGATGAAAGAGAGGGCGAAAATGAAAAAAAAAAAATCTTTTTTTTTTCTTATTTGAGCGGATCAGAAAGAAACTTTGGGATTGCTGAATTACAGAAGAGATAAATATAGAAAGCAACAGAACCATCATAGTATTTTTGGATCCTCCGAGGGGAAGGGTGGTAAATGGATCATCCAACGCTCCGAGTCTGATAGATTCTAGTTGTCTCTTTCTTCGATGGAAGGGGAAGGATAAATTCCATTGCAGAGCCGTATGCAATGCACAAAAGATGCCTGTACGGTTGTTCGATTCTATCTTTTTTTTTTTTCTTCTTCTTATTCTTTATCCCTTCCTTTTCACCCGATCATACCAGATAGAGGAACCGTTCATTATGTTATATCATCAGGGTTATGATCCACCAACCTGTTAGTTCTTTTTATCAGGCGCAAACAGGAGAATTTATCTTGGAAGCGGAGGAGCTACTGAAACTCCGCGAAACCATCACAAGAGTTTATGCACAAAGAACCGGCAACCCTTTATGGGTTGTATTCGAAGACATGGAAAGGGATGTTTTTATGTCAGCAACAGAAGCCCAAGCTCACGGCATTGTTGATCTTGTAGCGGTCGAAAATACCGGAGATTTCGCGTAAATCAGTAATTCCATTTCGAATCATAATCTAATTCGAATCAACCGTGATTCGAGATTTTATCTCCTTCCACGGGTCAAAGTCAAATATTAAACGGAAGTCATTTATAAGCATTCGGTTAGGATCGATCTAAACCAGCCGATTCTGTATACGATTCAGAATGCCAACTATTAAACAACTTATTAGAAACACAAGACAGCCAATCAAAAATGTCACGAAATCCCCCGCTCTTCGAGGATGTCCTCAGCGTAGAGGAACATGTACTAGGGTGTATGTGCGACTCGTTCTGTTCAGATCATGGGCTGGACAAAATAGACAAATTTTCCAGTACCAATGAATAGGATAGAATGGAATAACTCCATTCACTATCTAAAAAAAATCTATCATATACCTCTATTGTGTATGGAATTTATGGTTTCCATTGGTGCAAATCCAATCGCCTCGATTTGAGATGAGAAGCAATTCCTCATTGGTAGCAAATGGTTATCCATTAAGCGGGGGGAAATAGTATTCAAAAAGCAGAAAGATTATGCTCCTATTCTTGCAAGAACGGACTAACAGGGTCAGCTACCTAGCCAACCTTCATAATTAAATGCCGTCACTGTATGGATAGATCTCATTGCGAAAAGACCTATTATCTGGATAATTCATGGGTAGAGCCAAACAGTGTGAACTGTACAAGTTCACAATAACATTGATTAAATAAGGGAGGGGGCTCCGGTGTATAGAAAGGGCCTCACCGTTTAAGAAGTAACCATAGAAACGATGGAACCCACTATTTATCCATTTACTCCCCATTTACTATTTATTTTATACCTAGTATCTAGTACCGGTACAATTTCTTATTTCGAGATGAAATGCCTGGAAGAAATAGCAAATCGTGGTTGGGAAGGTCATAGTAGCAAAAGCCATTGGAATTTTTATTTTATACATCGGAAGAATCTGTTTTGTTATTAATAGACCAGGAGAGGGGAAAAGAATGACTGAAAGAAAAGAAATCAATTAGTTATTCATCAAAGTAAAATGGGATAAAATGATCAGAGTTAGGCGCGGATATATAGCTCGAAGACGTCGAACAAATTTTTTTTTATTTGCATCAACCTTTCGGGGGGCTCATTCAAGACTTACTCGAACTACTACTCAACAGAAAATGAGAGCTTTGGTTTCCGCTCATCGGGATAGAGGCAGACAAAAGAGAGATTTTCGTCGTTTGTGGATCACTCGGATAAACGCAGTAACTCGCGAGAATGGGGGATCCTATAGTCGATTAATACATGATCTGTACAAGGGGCAGTTGCTTCTTAATCGTAAAATACCTGCACAACTAGCTATATCAAATGGGAATTGTCTTTACATGATTTCCAATGAGATCGGATCGGCAAATAAGGAGATTGGCAGGAGTTCGTCGGAATGATTTAAACGGAATTCCCCGGAGAATGACCTCCGGGAAAGTAAGGTAGAGTCGAAATTTATATGATAAGTAGTAGGAATGAACGAACACGTTTCAATAAAGAAAGATTTCTTCCCCTATTATTTCTTGTTTTTTTTTTTTTTTTTTCTTACGACGTCAAATCGGAATCTCCGGCTTTTTCGAACAGAGCATCCATCTCAGTTCCAATTTTCGTTCTGATTCAATTGAGAAGTAGGCCTATTTTTTTTTTCTGGCTCTAGTACCTGTAGTTCTAGGGGTCAACTCGGTTCTCTCAAACTGTTTCTCATTATTAAGAAAAGGTAACGAAGATAAAATACGAGCTTGTTTTATAGCAATAGTAATTAATCGTTGTTGTTTCAAGGTCAATCTATTGACTCGTCTAGATAATATTTTTCCTTGTTCACTAATAAATCGACTAATTAAACTCATGTTTCTATAATCAATTCGATCCCCCGATCCAATTGGGGGCAAACGCCTACGAAAAGATCGCTTGGATTTACGAAAAGTTCGCTTAGATTTATCCATGGTTTATTCCTTCTCTCTAAAATCCTATTTCTCCATTCATTCAGATCCGCCCAAAACAAAATCGGATTGGACTTGTTCATATATATGTAATTCCTTCCCATTCCATCTATTTCTTTATCTCCCCATGAATTGTATGCTTGTAACAATAGGGACAGAATTTTATCAATTCCAACCTGCCGGGCGTATTGTGTCGATTCTTTTCAGTAATATATCTGGAAACGCCCGGTGATTTCTTATTGGCACCATTTTTGGCACAACTGGTACACTCCAAAATAACTGTTACTCTGACATCTTTCCCCGCGGCCATAAACCTCCTTTGGATTTTTAATTCACTCAACTCTTCTATTTTTGATACGAACCGAAGAAGAAGAAAGGAACGAAAAATAAAAAGTAAATAGAAGTTGCTAACTGGAAATGAGATTCATAATATGAAAGATTTCGTTGCAATCAATAGATTAATAAAATAATAAGTAATACAATTATTTCTAACTATCAATTATTATTCCTAATCCCAGTATTTCATTTAAGTATCTTGTATGATCTCGAATAGCCTGCCCTAGATCCACATTTATATTTCTATTCTCCGCCTATTCATTCTATCCTTAACCCTAGTTTAGCCGAGGTTCAGGCGACTCTTATTCTTTACCTGTTCTTCCTGAACAACCGAAGAAAAAGGGGGGAGGAACTAGTCACATATAATTTATTCTATCTCTAATCTTCTTTATTTCTTTCCACGTCAATAACTAGAATGAGAAAAAGGGGAATGCCAACGCATCCGGGAATAAACGATTGATCTCTATCAATAGACCTGCTAAAGACCCGAACCATAGAGTAGCTAGCACAGGTGCCACGGAGAGATATGTTTTTATATTTCGCATTGAAAATCCTCCTTATTTTATTTTTATTGTAATACGTATATGATCAGATGCATATGTGGTTAAAGTGTGGTTAAAGATCGCTTTGATTTGTATGCGGAATCCATAACTAAAATGGATATATACAATGATCCGATAGATGAGATCTTCCTGTCCCTAAAACGTAAAAAGATGCCCCCTTCTTCCCGAACATTACCTATAAATATTTATTCTTTTATTTTATGAGACCAATAAAGAATAAATTACAAGAGAAATTGTATATAGATGGAGGAAATAATGATGTGGAAAACAAGACAGGGATTCTCTACAATGACACTGTACAACAAGTGAAAGAAAGGGATGTAGCGCAGTTTGGTAGCGCGTTTGTTTTGGGTACAAAATGTCACGGGTTCAAATCCTGTCATCCCTATTTATTACTTCTCCTATGGGTAGTAACGAGGAATCCATTAAGATCGATTCAAATTGAACATAATCGAATCTGTAGTTGTAGTGTAATGATACTATATGGATGCAAGATGTACTGGGGATACAAAAAGAATCCTTTTCTTTATAGCCATAGCCGTATCTTCTGTTATAAGAAAGCGCTCTTAGTTCAGTTCGGTAGAACGTGGGTCTCCAAAACCCAATGTCGTAGGTTCAAATCCTACAGAGCGTGATTCTGTTCTTCTTATGTTGAATCACAAGAAAATAACTTAATTTGAACTCCAACCAAAATTGGACCTCCTGCAGATCAAGGAGGAGGTCAATCAAAAAAAAAAGAGATGTTACTCAATCAAAGGTCCAACTGATCACCGCGCCTGTATTGTAAATATGCAGTTACAAATAATCCGGCCAAAGTAATAGGAATTAAACCTAACACGATTCCAAATAGAAAAACTTCAATCATTTCGATTTGTTTGAAAGGGGAGAAAAAGGGAAGTAATATCTATTCCTAAATATTACTCCGAATTACCCATGAATCTCAATGACCAAGAATTGGCAATTGATGCTGGAGGAAACTATAGAATATCTGGGATTTCACACAAATCTGCATTTTCATTTTTATGAATTGTTCATAAAATTCATTTCAAATAAGTCGTATCTTGCTCAGACCAATCAATAGAGCTGGGGTTATAGTTGAAGCAGCTAGTAGAAAACCGAAATAACTAGTTATAGTAGGCATGAAGGGGCTAAATGAGATACGTTCTTTTTATACATATGTTTATAAAGCACTTTCCTAAGTTTCCATTTTTGTTTTGCGAGATACGATGATAAGAAAAAGTCCCAATTGACAGAATCAATTGAAATTGAAAGTTCTTGATTCATCAGTCATTATAGACGCCACTAACAAAGATAGAGTGAGAGAAGAAAAACAAAATGGATTCATCATTTGTGACATCTATCGGCCCCGGGCTTCCGAATCAACAGATTCAGTGAACAACTCATGAGTAAAGTAATAGTAATACGAGCTGTATCATGTGACTTCATTTACAAATGAAATACTCTTTGAGTAACTATGGACTAAAAGAATTGGATTGGAAAATCATTCCAATTGTGATCATTTCTTTTCTTTTTCAATTGGATCCATTTTGGAATTTGGAACGAACGACCCAATAAGACCTTTGACTTGAACTCATTGGATTCAATATTAGAGTAGGTTGGTTGATTGCACATAATATCTCGAATGAAAAGAAAAAAAGTATTCCACGGTCTCTCGAAGAAAAAAAAAACCTTATTTCGGGTCCAACTCGATTCTAAAACGAGTAATTCCTACTATCCTTCTAGGTTCCACATTTTGTCTTTCCATATCATGGAGTCCTATCCTTGTAGATAGGTCAAGAAGGAACCTTTGGACCTAATGCAGCGCTCCCTACATCACGAATCTTGATTGCTCCAACTATTGTTTGTTCCATTTCCTTCATCGAATACTATCTGCTCCTGTACAACCAACGAATTACTTGAAATGAAAGGATTAGAATGAAAATACCTTTTCTACAAACATGAAAGGCATGAAAGGGGGGTTTTTAGATTTAGCATCCAATTGTGATAATATGATAATTTCTTTCATGAATAATTAGAACCACCGACTCGCACTTTACACTTTATTTGATCAAGATTTGATCAAGATCTTTATCTTCATTCAGTTTCTATTCTGAAGTCAGTAATGGGAAACCTTATACTACAAACAAGAATTTTAGGAATTTTCTATTGAATGACATGTGGTTGTGCATAGACAAAGAACAAGAAAGGAATTATGTACCATTTTTTTTTTTCGATACTGATTGAAACTGCGTTGCTGTGTCAGAGGAAGGATAGCTATACTCATTCGGTATACTCTAAATGCACCCTTGGTACAATATTGACGATCTCACAAGGATGAAATATCAGTAGTTTTCCATTTACTGATCTCCATCTTTCACGGAATCGATCCCCCCTCTTTTGACTGTATATGTGGAGCTCGGCATGTCTGGAAGCACAGGAGAACGTTCTTTTGCTGATATTATTACCAGTATTCGATACTGGGTCATTCATAGTATTACTATACCTTCCCTATTCATTGCAGGTTGGTTATTCGTCAGCACGGGTTTAGCTTACGATGTGTTTGGAAGCCCTCGGCCAAACGAGTATTTCACGGAGAACCGACAGGGGATTCCATTAATAACTGGCCGTTTCGATCCTTTGGAACAACTTGATGAATTTAGTAGATCCTTTTAGGAGGCCTCAATGACCATAGATAGAACCTATCCAATTTTTACAGTGAGATGGTTGGCTGTTCACGGACTAGCGGTACCTACCGTGTTTTTTTTGGGGTCAATATCAGCAATGCAGTTCATACAACCATAAACCTAAAACCTAATAAAAAAAAAATTATAGAGCTACGACACAATCAAACCCGAACGAACAAAATGTTGAATTGAATCGTACCAGTCTCTACTGGGGTTTATTACTGATTTTTGTACTTGCTGTTTTATTTTCCAATTATTTCTTCAATTGAGAGAAATAAAATAGTAGGAATTCTCTTATCCCATTCGGAAGGATATCATACTCATAACTATCCATGACTGTTTATGTCTCTAGCATGACCACTTGATGAAATGTGGAGGGAAGTGGGATAAATGGCCGATACTACTGGAAGGATTCCTCTCTGGCTGATAGGTACTGTAACTGGTATTCCTGTGATCGGTTCAATGGGCATTTTCTTCTACGGCTCATATTCTGGGTTGGGCTCATCCCTGTAGTAATCGGATGAACCAGATTATAGACATAAAAGAGTAAGAACTCAACAGGACCTTTCCCCTCTTTGTTTGTCTGATTTGAGGGGAAAGGTCCTGTTGAGTTCTTACTCTTCGAGCAATACTTTGACCCGTTCCATATGAGTTGTAAGTTCATCCAGTGAACATAATCATAACATAATATTTGTAGAAATGACAAAATGTATCCTTTGCTCCGATGTTTTAAACCCCCCATCCCTTTGTTTCTGATGATGTTTTTGAAGAATCGGATCCGGTGATTGATTCATAGTATCTCTTCCGAAGCAAGAAGAAAGAAGGAATCAATCGATTTTCTGGATGACACAATATGGATTTATTCCAGATGAGGCACCCTGCAAATCATTTCTATACTAATGGAAGCTTACTCTATAAAAAAAAAAATCAAATTGGAACTATGATGAGATAATAAATAAGGATTTTAATATGCGCAAAAATCCAAGATTTCTGCTTTTTTGACCCGGAGCATTAAGACTCTTTTGCTTGAATGAGTCTTTTTTTTTATAAGTTCATTGAAAAAATTCTATTTGCTCAATGAATTAACCTCCCCCCCGCTTTTTTTTCTGTCCACTACTTCTTCTGAATCCAAACAAAGAAGTTGTGATAGACCCGCAAAATAGGAATATTTTGCTTTTACGAATGGGAACAAGAATCATTATTATTTCGACACAACAAAAGGGCGAAAGATTCCTTTTCTTTTGTGGAAGATTAGGAAGACAAGATGAGTAATCCCCCTAGAACTATTTGTTCCTTTCATTTATCCCTTGTATTCTCCTCCCACTTATGCCTATTTATTATTTATTTTAATATATTACTATATTAGAATTAGAATTAGTAATATTTAGAATAGAAACTATTGATGCATTCCATGGCATTTACAATCTGGCAGGCAATAGGAGACCCGGCATAGTCACGCCACTCCCATTTTTTTTTTTGAAAAAAAAAAAGTCGTTTTGTCTTCTTCGGAATGTACATACTATTACTAGTAATGGGATACAAGTAATTCCCGACATCGCGCAGAAAAAGAAAAACAGTATAAACAAAGCAAACAAAAGGCGTTTCATGATTTTTTTGATCATACAACATATCTTTTTACCAACTTGCTGTTGAGGAATCCCTGGATCTAGAAATTCATTTCGGCCAATTGAACCTTCTCAAATTGTTTCTTTTTCAGAACCAAAAAGATTTGTGCCAGAATAACAGATGCCAAGAAGAACAGAAGCCCTTGGACACGTAATGGATCTTGAAGTACTATTTCTGCATCTCCCTGACCAAATCCACCCACATTGGGATTACTCGTTAATGGTTGATCAAGCTTGATGTATTCGCCCTCTGAAACAAGAAGTTCTGGTCCTGGAGGTATAATATCAACCGCTTGGTGCCCATCCGAGGCATCCGCTATGGTTATTTCATATCCCCCTTTTTCTTTACGTACTATTTTGCTTACTAGACCTGCTCCTGTAGCATTATATACTGTATTGTTACTCTTGCTCCCATCGGGATAAATCTGACCCCTTCCCCTGTTTCCACCTACATATATGGGATATTTTAAAAAGTGAACCTCTTTCTTCGTAGCAGGGTCTGGGGAAAGAATGGGGAAGACGATTTCACTATATTTCTGACCAGGAACAGGACCTATCACAAGAATATTTCTTTTAGTGGGACGATAATTCTGAAAAGACAGATTACCCATCTTTTCTTTCATCTCGGGAGAAATACGATCAGGGGGGGCTAATTCGAATCCCTCGGGTAAAATAAGAACAGCTCCCACATTCAACCCCCCCCTCTTACCATTAGCAAGAACTTGTTTCAGTTGCATATCATAAGGGATTCTAACAACTGCTTCAAATACAGTATTGGGAAGCACAGCTTGTGGAACCTCAATATCCACGGGCTTATTAGCCAAATGGCAGTTGGCACATACAATACGCCCAGTGGCTTCTCGTGGATTTTCATAACCCTGCTGCGCAAAAATGGGATATGCATTTGAAATGGATATCCGAGTTATTACATATATCATGATCAATACAGAAATTATCAATACAGAAATTGATCGAGTCATCTGTTTCTTTACCCAAGAAAGGGTGTTTCTATTTTGCATGGTCCAATCATTGATCTCGGAAATTTCTACAATAAATTAGGTGGGTAGCTAGTATAGTTCCCTATCCACGATTCTGTCATTGTACTGGAATATAGAATGGACGGGTGGAAGTATAAAAAATGGGTAAGGCTTTGAATGATTTGTTTATGTATGAAGTGACATTGAGTTCTTCATTCATTCATTGAATGATAAATCACTACAAGTGAAGGAGATACACGATTTAAAAAAAGGAAGATCCAATATTTCAAAATTGTATCTATAATGACTGGAAAAGTGGAAACGAGACCGGATATAACTTGCTCATTATGAGCAAATCCAAAATTTTGGTAGACCAAACCAATCATTAGTTCCCAACCATGGGGCGAGTGGAATCCGATACACAAATCAGTTAATAAAAGAATAGAAAAAGCTTTTATTGTATCGCTTAAGTTATAGAGGAACTCCTGAACCCAAGAATTAAGAATGACAAGTTCTTCATTACCCAGAATAGAATAAGCACTTAGAATAGTGAAACAGATTATATTTGTTGAGAAATGCAAAATGAGATGGATATGATCCTGATTGTGCATTCTGACCAATTGTATCGTTTCTTTGTAGATTCCTATACGAAGCTTTTGTATATGTGTCCCCGAATACTCCTTTATCATTTCGTCCAACAGGAACAGTTCTTCTAATTCTATGAATCTTTCTAGAACTTTCTTCTCTTGAATATCATTCAAAAAAGTTTCGGACTGCCTGGTATTGCACCAATTTATAACCCAAGATTCAAGACTTTTATTAAATGAGAGAGAGATCCCCCATAGCAGAAATACTATAGATGCAAGATATGGGAAGGGAGTCAATGCTTTCCTTTTTGGCACTTTCAATCTGTGAATTGTTAATGAACCTGGTTGATTCGTTGACTCTGTCTGATATTTCTATGAAGCACAAGTTCTATAACAAGGTATTGTGTAATTGTTTAGTCCTTAGCTCTAGAAAGAATATAGAATAAGGGTCCATTTCGAATGAAGAGATAATAAAATATTGTTTCCAGATATCTCAATTGGTCAAATTCAGACCAATTACATCTTCATTTGTTGCTTTCGAAGAATGCCCGAAAGAACCACTTGAAGTAACAAACATGAATATTATTCGGATTTCGAGACGGAAGAGCCCCCCTTGAATCAATCAATTATTTCAAAATGTTTCACTGATTATCCACAGCCCAGGAGAGGGGGTATCTCTGAAAAATACGGATGATGAAGCTGGCGAAACGGGAAATCAATTGGATGGTTATGAGAGATCCAATCATTTAGTCATCAAGGAACAAAGAAAAGGATAAAAAGAAAGATCGATTCACAAAAGAGAGAGAATTGACAAGATATGATCCATCTGTATCTAACGTATCCATTCGAAATATTGGGCCTCAAAATAGGAATTATTTACTCTGAAATGTTCTGATATATGTGATGAATACATACTTATTAGACTTGTTACGAATATGAAAGAATTGAGTTGAGTTCCATACGCATGAAAAGTGGACAAAAATGGCTTCTTATTTCTTATTATGGTTGTTCCGTATACGTCCACACGCTCTATTCTTTGGGTCACAGCAGTATTACCAATGGAATGGGGGAAATAGAATCTAACAAGTTTTGCTTGAGCGAGCGCTCGGAAAGGAAAAAAGATGAATATCAATTCTCTTCCAAATTTTATGAAAAAGAGGATTACAGGGTTCCCGTTCCCTCCCTCATGCTGAGAAAGCATTCATTCCTCGCTCGGTTCATTTCAAAATACTTCAATTGGTACGCGCAAGAAATAGGCCCATTCAGCAGCTTTTTGTTCAATTTCTAGTGGACTTAAATTCTCATCAGTACGAGTCAAGGGAATGTCTCCCCGACCTCTGATTTCCATATAAAGGACACGGCGAGGATAAAGACCCTCTTTCACTTTCATTCTGATCGACCGGATATCTCTCATACGGAATCGAAGGAAGATGCGGCGATTTATTCCAGGAAACCCCCAACGAAAAATGCACACTATTCCTTCTTTTCTATCGAATCTGTCATAACCACTACCTACATTCCACGAAATTGTGCACCACAAATAGGAGCTAATGAACAGACCTGCGATACCATAGAAACACATCACGATACCTTGTGGAAAAAAAAGGATTTGCTGAGACGGGAATAAGGATATCAGATTCCGACCAAGATAACTGGAGATTCCAACCAATAAGAAGCCTATTGACCCTAAAAAAAGGATACATGCCCAGCAGAAATTACTTGTTTTTCGAGAACCCGTTATAAGTTCTATCCATATACGTTCTGATCGCCAGTTCATACTAGATCCAGTTGCATTCTATTGGAATTGAGAGAATAACCCCAATCAATTTTATTTTTTTTTGTTCTTGCTCCCAAAGTAACTCTCATCAACTAGCACTGTGAACCATCAGGAGTAATTCATCAAATTGGTTATTTTTATAAAATAAAAAAGATCCCCTTCATATGATCCCACTATGTTTCGATCCATTTTAAAACAGCTATATCCGCATACACATGCATTTATCCCTATTTCTTGTATCCACATGCATAACAGCCCCTTCATTTGTGTTTGGAGGCAGCCATATGTCGTATGTCGTACTATTTCCACTAAATAGATATCTGTATTACGATCCAAGGGTTGAAAGAAATTGATGAGATTGGGTCCCATCAGTCTAGACAATCTTGTTTTTTTGAACATGAAGAGATAAAGAAGCCATTGCAATTGCCGGAAATAATAGGCCTACTAAAGGCACAAAAATAGAGGGTAAATTAAGATCTGTCATAGAATGGGTGCCTCGATTTAATATTTGTACCTGTTATAAAGATATCTATCATAAGTATATCTATTATAAGTATTATAAGTATATTATAAGTGCAAGGAATTTAGAACGAAATGAGTGTACCTATTCATCTTTCTCCACGAAATATATGTATGAGAATCTACTTTATTATTATTATTCTTGTTCCCCCGCCCCTATCTTCTAAGAAAGGAATTTCTTACGAGTTCCTGAAAAATTCGTTAGAATTCGATCCAACAAGGATTCATAGTGAAAAATAGAGGGCTCCCAGGAGGTATAGAAATATGCAAGACTTCTATCTATTAATTAGAATAATTAGAACATCTGATACGTACGAAGAGAACACAAAATGATTTTTGATTTCCTTAATTACACGGAACGAAGAATCCACTATTTTATCCTGTTGATAGAGGGTTCCTGATTAGGAATCAGGAATAGAGCGAGGTAGGATAAAAAAAAGATCTGGAGGAAAAAAAAAAGTCATTATCTGAATCTGAAACTTCTGATTCTTACTACAATTAGAACTTATGTGAGAAAAGAAACCCCCATTCTTGTTATTTCGATTCCGATGAACTAAATACTTGTTCGCTACAAATAACTGAACCTAGCGCTCTACTTTTATTTGTATTTGTTTATTTGATTCAAGGGAAAGAACCCGTGGAGCTGAAATAACTCACTTGGAACACCTTTTAAAGGATTACGTGGTACGATTAGATCGAATAAGCCCTTATGGAATAAATACTCAGCCGCTTGTGAACCCTCGGGTATTGTCTTCTTCAATGTTTGTTCAATTACTCTTTTACCCGCAAATGCAATGTAGGCATTGGGTTCGGCAATAATTATATCTCCCAACATACCAAAGCTGGCTGTCACTCCACCGGTTGTAGGAGAGGTAAGGATTGATACATAGAATAACTTTTTATTTGATTGATAATTATATAAAGCGGAAGATATTTTAGCCATTTGCATCAAGCTCAAACTTCCTTCTTGCATGCGTGCTCCTCCAGAAGCACACACTATAATAACTGGGAGAGATCTATTAGTAGCACACTCGATCAAACGGGTGATTTTCTCACCTACTACGGATCCCATACTACCTCCCATGAACTGAAAATCCATAACCCCAATGGCTATTGGAATACCATTTAGTTGGCCTATGCCTGTTTGAACAGCCTCAGTTAAACCTGTCGTTCTTTGAAAAAAATCGATACGATCTCTATAAGGTTCCTCCTCAGAATGAAATTCAATAGGGTCCATAGAGATCATGTCTTCATCCATAGGATCCCAAGTGCCCGGATCAATCGAAAGTTCGATTCTATCTGAACTACTCATTTTCAAATAATATCCACATCGTTCACAAATATTCATTTTTGACCTAAAAAATTTCTGATAATTCAATCCATAACAATTTTCGCATTGAACCCACAAACGTCCATATTTTGTATTTATATCGAAATCACTGCCATTAATGCTAGTTCTTATACTCGAACTCTCACTGTCACTACCACTTAAACTCTCACTACAAATGTCACTATAAATGTCACTATCA